ATAATGTATGTCCGATTTGAATTTTATTTAATCGATCTAAAATTGATCCCTCGTTACTGCTCAGAGGAGAAGTAATAGGTAGGGATGACAGGATTTGAACCCGTGACATTTTGTACCCAAAACAAACGCGCTACCAAGCTGCGCTACATCCCTTTCAATTGTTCTACAGTGTCATTGTAGAGAATCCCTGTCTTGTTTTCCACATCCTTATTTTCTCTATTGATATACAAAATTTCTTTGCTCATTTCTTCTTGGTCTCATATTATATAACAAACATATAATAAATAATAAATGAATATTTTTCGCGGGAATTCTCTCAAGTCTATTTTCAGGTGGAAAGGGGCGTATTTTTCTGTTTTAAGAAAAGGAAAATCTTATCTATCGAATCGTTGTACATTTCAATTTGAATTTTTAATTAGGGATTTGGGATTCCGTGTACAAATACAAGTATACAAGTAGTCCTTAACTACATATACATCTGATTATATATGTATTACCATAATGTAATACAATAAAGAAGAAAGAAGGAGCATTTTAAATGCGCGATCTAAAAACATATCTTTCCGTAGCACCGGTACTAAGTACTCTATGGTTCGGTTCTTTAGCAGGTTTATTGATCGAGATTAATCGTTTATTTCCAGATGCATTGACATTCCCCTTTTTTTCATTCTAGTTATTGACATGGTAAGGGGTTCAGAATTTTAGAGATGCAATCAAATATCTGTAACCAATCCCCCCCTTTTTTTAGAATTAGGTAGAATAAGGAGGGGGGGGGAGAGAAAGAAAAAAAGGATTCAACCTCATCAAAACTAGGGTTCAGGATCCAATAAAATTACTAATAGAGCTCAATTTCGAATAAAGTGAAAACGGAAATGTGGCTAGGGCAACAGTAGCGTATCCTACAAGATACTAAAATCCTGTACAGCAATTCTAAAAATAGTTAGAAAAAATCATTGTATTACTTATTTTTTTTTATTTTTTATTTATATATTCTATATTAATATTGATATTCTATATTAATATTGATTCCAACGAAATATTTCATAATTTTATTTTGAGTTAGCAACTTCTATTTTTTTCGTTCCTTTCTTCTTCGCTTTGGATCGGAAAATAGAAGATTGGGGTGAATCAAAAATCCAAAGGAGGTTTATGGCCAAGGGTAAAGATGCCCGAGTAACGATTATTTTGGAATGTACCAGTTGTGTTCGAAACGGTGTTAATAAGGAATCAACGGGCATTTCCAGATATATTACTCAAAAAAATCGACACAATACGCCCAGTCGATTGGAATTGAGGAAATTCTGTCCCTATTGTTACAAACATACAATTCACGGGGAGATAAAGAAATAGATCGAATCAAGTGCTTGTATGTCAATTTTCCAAGGAACATGAAAAAAATAACATTAGGTATATATTATTACATATATTTAAATAGAAACAAATCAAATAAATAAATAGAAACAAACAAAATCCTATTTATATTTATCAATTATATATATAAATTTTATAAATTTTTTTTTTAATCCGATCGAAATAGTATTTTAGAAATAAGGAATAAACAAATCATGGATAAATCCAAGCGACTCTTTCCGAAATCCAAGCGATCTTTTCGTAGGCGTTTGCCCCCGATTCAATCGGGGGATCGAATTGATTATAGAAACATGAGTTTAATTAGTCGATTTATTAGTGAACAAGGAAAAATATTATCTAGGCGGGTGAATCGATTGACCTTAAAACAACAACGATTAATTACTATTGCTATAAAACAAGCTCGTATTTTATCTTCGTTACCTTTTCTTAATAATGAGAAACAATTTGAAAGAAGTGAGTCGACCACGAAAACTACTGGTCTTAGAACCAGAAATAAATAGGCTTATTCTTGAATTGAATCAAAATTCCAATCCGAACTCAGGGGCGGATTCATATTAATGTTTTGTTCGAAAAATCCGAGAATCAAAATTGGATTGTCGTGTCTGTCGTAAGAAAAAAATAAAATAATCGTCGAAGAAGAATAATTTTTTATTATTGAGCATATTCGGTCATTTTGCTTTGCCGACTTTCTATTTTATCAGACTAATTTCTACTCTACCTTCCCCAAGCCCATTCTCCCCGGAACGCCATTTAAAACATTCCAATGGATTCCTTCCAATCTCCTTATTTTCGAATTTCATTAGAAATGGTATAAAGACAACTCCTATTTGATATAGCTATTTGTGCAAGTATTTTACGATTAAGAAGCAACTGCTTCTTGTACAGATTGTGTATGAATCTATTATAACTATAGGATACCCCATCGCTGCGAATTACTGCATTTATTCGAGTGATCCACAAACGACGAAAATCTCTTTTTTTCCTACCCCTATCCCGATGAGCCGAAACCAAAGCTCTTATTCTCTGTTGAGTAATAGTTCGAGTAAGGCGTGAATGAGCCCCTCGAAAGCTTGATGCAAATAAACGAATTTTTGTTCTACGTCTCCGAGCTATATATCCGCGTTTAATTCTGGTCATTGAATAAATGAAACTTTGATGAATAACTAATTCTTTCTTTCAGTTATTCTTTTCCCCTTTACTGGTCTATTAATAACAAAACGGATTCTTCCAATGTATAAAATAAAAATTCCAATGGCTTTTGCTACTCTAACCTTCCCCCCCACAATTTTTGCTTTTCTATTTCTAAGTATTTCGCCTTTAAATAAGAAATTGTATTGATACTTGATATCAAAAAAGGTCTAATAATAAAAAAAAGTAGTAAATAGAAATGAGAAATAAATAGTGGGTTCCATCGTTTCTATGGTTACTTCTTAAACGGTGAGGTCCTCTCTATACACCGGAGCTCTTCCTTCAATTAATCAATACTATTGGTAACTTGTACAGTTCACACTCTTTGGCTCTACCCATGAATTTTCCAGTAATAGGTCTTGTCTTTCACAACGAGATCTACTTTATCTTTATACAGTAACGGTATTTCATTTTTAATTATGAAGATTAGTTGGGTAGCTGACCCTGTTAGTCCGTTCTTGTAAGAGTAGAAGCATAATCTTTCTGTTTATTTTTTAAAATAAAATAGGATTTCCCCCGCTTAATGGATAACCGTTTGTTACCAATGGGGGATTTTTTCTCCAAAATTTAGGTGATTGGATTTGCACCAATGGAAACCATAAGTTTGATACACAATAGAAGGATATGATAGATCGATCCTTTTTAGTTTTTAAATAGTGAATGGAATTCCTCCATTCTATTTTATTCACTGGTACTGATCATTGATACTGACAAAAGAGTTTCCTTTCTTTTGTCTCAGCCATGATCTAATCTGAACGAGTCGCACATACACCCTAGTACACGTTCCTCGGCGCTGAGGACATCCCCGAAGAGCGGGGGATTTCGTGACATTTCTGATTGGCTGTCTTGTATTTCTAATAAGTTGTTTAATAGTTGGCATGCTGAATCATATGTATAATGGGCTGGTTTAGATTGATCCTAACCGGATGATTCCGAATTACTTCTATTAAATATTCTATTAAATGTTTAATAGAATATTTAACTAAACCCTTAAAAAGCTAAAATCTGAAATTGTGGATTTACGTGAAATCAATGCTATTTTTTATTGAACCGCTACAAGATCAACAATTCCATAAGCTTGGGCTTCTGTTGCTGACATAAAAACATCCCTTTCCATGTCTTCAGATACAACCCATAAGGGCTTGCCTGTTCTTTGTACATAAACCCTTGTGAGGGTTTCGCGAAGTTTCAGTAGTTCTTCCGCTTCCAGGATAAATTCTCCCACTTGTGCCTCATAAAAAGAACTAGCGGGTTGATGGATCATTACCCTGATGATAGAATGGTTCTTCTATCTCGCTCGATGAAGCGAGGAGACGAGATAACAAATAATGAGAAAAAATAGAGAGAATCGAACAACCGTACAGGCATTTCTTGTGCATTGCATACGGCTCTACAATGGAATTCACTTTTTACCTTTCATTGAAGAAAGAGAAAATATAGGGTCTATTAGACCCAGATCAATAAATGATCCAATTACCACCCTTCTTTTTTTTTCGGAGGAGTTAAAAAAAAATACTATGATGGCCCCGTTGCTTTATATATTTATTTCGTCTGTGATTCAGCAATCCCAAAGTTTCTTTTTTTGTCCTTTTTCATAACATAAATATTATTCGTAGCCTTCCGGTGTGAAAAAAAAGTTTGTGACGCTGAAATGGGCCCCCGATAGCTAAGATAAAATTAGCTAAGATAAAATTGGAAATACCCCTTATCTCATACTACTCTTTCGATACATAATCTAATATTTTGAAAAAAAAAATTTCATATCGAATTCGAAGTGCCATGCTATTATTACGTATTAATTCATATTTCATATGGCGAAGGCATAGTCTTCTTTTTTTTCGTGCAAATAAAAAAAAATCATTGGCGCCAAGCGTGAGGGAATGCTAGACGTTTAGTAATTTCTCCCCCGACTAGGATAAAAGATCCCATTGAAGCAGCCAATCCCATGCATATTGTCTGTACATCTGGTTGCACAAATTGCATAGTATCATAAATAGCCACTCCAGGTATTACCCATCCGCCAGGAGAGTTTATAAACAAATAAAGATCTTTGGTATCACTCTCTATACTGAGATATACCATAAGACCAATAAGTTGATTTGAGATTTCGCTATCAACCTCTTGGCCTAAAAAAAGCAATCTTTCTCGATAAAGTCGGTTGGTTAAGATAAAATCAAATTGTATCCTTTAGGAGCCGTACAGGCACCTTTTGATGCATACGGTTCGCCACAAATTGCGAACAAAATCAATGCGTCGATTCCAGTCCTCTTTATTTTTTCATATTTCATAGCAGACTTTTTATAACTTCTAAGAAAGAGCTTTTTTTCTTCCGTTTTTAAAGAAAGATGCGTTTTGGCCCTTTTCCTATAATCCTATAATATAAAAAAAATTAACTAAGCTTATCGGACTAACTTCTCATTGATGTTTTTTTCATCGAGATAAAATCCAAATCGCGATGCATTTTCTTGTTCCTGAATGGGCTTCGTCCATTTTTTATTCACTTTTTTTAGGTTTAGGCTCTACTCCGAGTAAAGATCTGCCCGATTTAGATTTGCACATATAGGACAAATCAACCAAATACCGCGTCTTTTTCTACGACTTCCTTTTTTTTTTCAATTCATTTCTTTCATGTCTTCCGTCAAATATCGAACGTATTAATCATATTATTCTTATTCGACTGATTAACAGTCGAGATCGCTCCTATTTAGAATTTATTTCTAAATAGAATCATTTATGATATATGATATAAGTGGTAATCATCGATATATTACCAATTTGGTTTTTACTAAACGGAGCCTGGATACTTCATTTTATTGGTCCAACCAAGTCAACCATAAATCATTCTAATTGATAATATTAATCTGAATACCCCCCAAAAAATGGATCTAATTCCACTTCATTGCACTTCACGCTACAAATTATTGATAATTCAATCAATTTTTTTGGGCGAAACAGAGGATATCTCGATCGGGGGAGAGAATGGGGAAATCCCATATGGCCCAATATATCTTACAAGTCGCACTATACGTCAACCCAAGATGCATCTTCCTCTCCAGGACTTCGAAAAGGCACTTTTGGAACACCAATAGGCATTAAATGAAAGAAAAAAGAATTAAGTACTCTATTTCACTTTGATGTGGAAGCGTAACAATGGGTTTATTGTCTTAATATAATAATATTGGCCTTTATCGTACTTTATTTAATTTATTCTATTTTATACATAGATTGAATAAGGTCAGAAAATAAAATAAATATAAATAAAGGTAAAGAAAGACAGAATGAATAAAAATAAAGGAAAATTTTTACGAATAGGTCCTTTGAATGATGAACAAATATAGATACGTTCGTTCATAGAAAAGAGAGTTAACCCCCATTGCGTATTGGTACTTATCGGATATAGAATAGATCTGCTTCTCTTTTTTCCTATCAACCGAATTGTTCCATTATTACTACAAGAATAGAACAAATATTAATCCTTTCTCCGTACTAATACACTGAAAGGGAGGAGGGCGATAGCATAGTTTTTTTTTCCAATGCAATAAAGTTACATAGTGTCTATTTTTCGTTGATAAAGGGGTATTTCCATGGGTTTACCTTGGTATCGTGTTCATACCGTCGTATTGAATGATCCCGGCCGTTTACTTTCTGTTCATATAATGCATACAGCTTTAGTTGCTGGTTGGGCCGGTTCTATGGCTCTATATGAATTAGCTGTTTTTGATCCCTCTGACCCCGTTCTTGATCCAATGTGGAGACAAGGTATGTTCGTTATACCCTTCATGACTCGTTTAGGAATAACTAATTCATGGGGCGGTTGGAGTATTACAGGAGGGACTATAACGAATCCGGGTCTTTGGAGTTACGAAGGTGTAGCCGGAGCGCATATCGTGTTTTCTGGCTTGTGCTTCTTGGCAGCTATCTGGCATTGGGTGTATTGGGATCTAGAAATATTTTGTGATGAACGTACAGGAAAACCTTCTTTGGATTTGCCCAAGATCTTTGGAATTCATTTATTTCTTTCAGGAGTGGCTTGTTTTGGGTTTGGCGCATTTCATGTAACAGGATTATATGGTCCTGGAATATGGGTGTCCGACCCTTATGGACTAACCGGAAAGGTACAACCTGTAAATCCAGCGTGGGGCGTAGAAGGTTTTGATCCTTTTGTTCCAGGAGGAATAGCCTCTCATCATATTGCAGCAGGGACATTGGGCATATTAGCGGGCTTATTCCATCTTAGTGTCCGTCCGCCCCAACGTCTATACAAAGGATTACGTATGGGAAATATTGAAACCGTCCTTTCCAGTAGTATCGCTGCTGTCTTTTTTGCAGCTTTTGTTGTTGCTGGAACTATGTGGTATGGTTCAGCAACTACTCCCATCGAATTATTTGGTCCTACTCGTTATCAATGGGATCAGGGATACTTCCAGCAAGAAATATATCGACGAGTTAGTGCTGGGCTAGCCGAAAATCAAAGTTTATCAGAAGCTTGGTCTAAAATTCCTGAAAAATTAGCTTTTTATGATTACATCGGCAATAATCCGGCGAAAGGGGGATTATTCAGAGCGGGTTCAATGGACAACGGGGATGGAATAGCTGTTGGGTGGTTAGGACACCCTATCTTTAGAGATAAAGAAGGGCGTGAACTTTTTGTACGCCGTATGCCTACTTTTTTTGAAACATTTCCGGTTGTTTTGGTAGACGGAGATGGAATTGTTAGAGCCGATGTTCCTTTTAGAAGGGCGGAATCGAAATATAGTGTTGAACAAGTAGGTGTAACTGTTGAGTTCTATGGCGGCGAACTTAATGGAGTGAGTTATAGTGATCCCGCGACTGTCAAAAAATATGCTAGACGCGCTCAATTGGGTGAAATTTTTGAATTAGATCGTGCTACTTTGAAATCCGACGGTGTCTTTCGTAGCAGTCCAAGAGGTTGGTTTACTT